GTATCAACTTTCTTCATATTATTATCTATTATAAATGAGTTTTCGAGCATTTGACTTCGTATCACTGCAAAATTAAGCCGTACACTTGAAAGATAGCCCAAAAAGTAGAAAGAATGCTTATATAATGAAGTTATATAGATCTTTTCTGGTTGAAACCACACATAAAAATGACATTCCCATAAATAGATAAGGTAATATTTCCATTTTGTCATCAAAAGAGGCGTATCTTTTGAAGCCAGAAGAGATTTTCCTTGATATCTAAGATAATGGATAAAAGGATCTTTGAACAAGCACAGGGTGCCCTGAAAATAATTCAAATAAAAATAATTAGTAAAGACTTCTGCAACATATTCGATTTTCCCATAGAAATAGATTCGTTCGCGAAATGCCCGAAACAATGTTGATCTTAAATGAAAGGATTGAGTACGGAGAAAAAATAGAATCGATTCATATTCATATACATACGAATTATATAGGAACAAAAAGAATCTTGGATTACTTTTTGTTTTTGTAAAAATCGAAAACGATTTCTTTGGAATAAGAAATCGGTTCCAATTCCAATACTCGTGAAGAAAAAGTCGTAATAAATGCAAAGAAGAGGGATCTTTCATCCAATAACGAAAGGTTTGAACCAATTTTTCTAGATGGATGGGGTATGGTATTAGGACATCTGACACATAATTTAAATGTAGTAATTTATCCTCTAAAAAAGGAAATAGTGAATGAATGGATTGTAAATCATGAAATTTGACTATTTCTGCCCTTTCTCTTTCTAAAGAAGATACTAATCGTGAGAAAAATGGAATTTCCACAATGACTGCAAAACCTTCTGATATCTTTTGAGAATACAAATTCTTATTGTACCTAAATAATAGATTTTGATTAGAATCATTAGTAGAACTAATCAAAAAATTCTGTTGGTCCATTCGAATAATTAAACGTTTTAAAATTAGTAAATTCGATTTATTACCATAACCTACATTTTTCAACAAAATAGATCTGTTTAAACGATAATCATGAGCAAGTGTATAAATATATTCCTGAAAGATAAGTGGGTATAGGAAATTTCGAGATCTATCCAGTTCTAGATATCTTTGATATTTCTCCGTTTTCATTTTAAATTGCCTTTACGTAAGGATACGTAAGGATAAAGGATTGATTGTTTCTTAAATGATACATAGTGCGATACAGTAAAAACAAAGTAGTAAAATAAAGTACTATAATAAGATAGATACCTCGGAAACGCATAAACTTATCAACGGACTCTCTACCCCCTCTTTTTTCTGTCTAATTGATTTCTGTTCATTATAGAACATTATAGAATAAGAAGGTGATTAGAAATCCTTTACTTTTTCAAGCCAATCGCTCTTTTGATTTTCGAACAAGTCTCTTTATCAATATACTTTTTCTTTTACACATTCGTCTTTCCCCCATAAAGGAGAATAGCTGATAGTTAGGACTCATTAAAAAACCACTCATGGAAAAACCGCCTTGCAACAGATACTAATATATTTTTAACATACAATTAGATTGGATAATCATTCAAATTAAGAACGGGAGCTCGTTGCTTTTTTGTTTCTTTCGAATTTTCTTTATAATTGGAACCAAACCATATAGCTCTATCCATTTATTTACTCGCCCCAACTTTAAATTCATTTTAATGCCTCCGCACCAATAATTCAAACAAGGTTTGAGACCAATCTGGTACGAATGAAATATGCTTGGAATTCTCTATTGCTGCGACATGCTGTTTTTTCCATTCATTGCTTTCAGGATCAGTCGTGGTCTTACAAACTATACCAATGGTATGGACGAATCCATTTCTTCATACAAATGCGTAAAAGACGTTAGTCGCACTTAAAAGCCGAGTACTCTACCGTTGAGTTAGCAACCCAAATAAAAAAATTAGCTTATGTAGATACAATTGGAATCAAAATAAAAATCAATATAGATAAAATAATTAAATAGAATAAATCACGCTAGACAATCAAACCAAAAAATGGAATTAGTATATATTCCTATTTTTTTTAGTATTATTTATTTCTAACAATACATTCCATTTGTTTAAACATTTTTTTTTCAATTAAAAAACCTCTTGTATATCACAACAAATACAACAAATAAATCATTGAATGATGAAAAGAAAAAACCAAACCTATGGAAAAGAGATAAATATGGAGGAGAAATAAATATATGGAAGATAAATAAATAGATTCACAGATAAAATCCAGTTATCCAATCGGATTATATTTATTTGATCCAACGTTGTCAATATGAATTAAATGTGTTGAGAAAAACATACATAATGAATAAAAAAAAGCATTAATTTAAGTTAAATCAATTAAAAAAAAAAAATAAAGAAAGAAATTCACTAAAATACAAAACTTTCTTTTAATTATTCTTTTAATTAGAATAGAATAATTCTTTCTAATTAGAATAAAAAAACTAAGAACAGATAAACTAAGGGCTTGTATTGGATTGGCACTAATATCCACATAAATACAAACAAAACCACTGTAGGTAAAAGGATAAATAAAATGAAATAAGAACTTTCAAAAATAAGATAGATATAAATAGAACAAGAGTGAAGGAAGGGATAGTATAGAAAAGTTTATACAAAGCTAAGCTATATATATATACAAACTACCCACACCCCCCCTTTTTTTGTATTTCATTAAATTCAGTGTCTTTAATTAAGACAAAGATCTGTAAAAACCCCTGCCTTCTTTAATTTAAAATGTCATGAACAGTTCCTGTCGTTTGAGTGCCTTTTAAAATTAAAGGAAATATCGAATCAGAGGAACGTTTAAATAAGTTTTCTTTTTTAGTGGATCATAAAAACCCACTTTCCGAACAGCTCTTCCTTCTCTTCGTACTCAAACATCACTTGTAACGATTCGATAAAGGATTCGTTGGTATATATATAAGTGGATAAAAATTGCATTCAAAATGTGTATCATTGTAAGGTGTGAGACGTAAAACTTTTTTCTCAGTAACTAACGTAAATAGGAAGAGATAAGGGGAATAAAATAAGAATGTGATCAAAAAACCGTTCAACTTTTTTTGTTTTGAGTTTTAAGTTTGATATCTGTTTCCCCCGTCCCTGAAAAAAAAAGATAGATTCAATTCCATTTCCATATTATTTGAGCACAATCCACTTTTTGAAAAATAAATTAGTCCAAGAAAAGTTATTAAAAATATGAAACGAAAGAAGAATTGCATTTATTATTCTCTTAATAATAAAAAGGTTGCCAAAGCCGGTAATTTTTTTTTATGTATAGAATAGGTATACGCTGGGACGGAAGGATTCGAACCTCCGAATAGCGGGACCAAAACCCGTTGCCTTACCACTTGGCCACGCCCCATTTCTATTCAACTCAACACTAATAAAAACTAATATAGGTATTAGTTCTTCGTCAATTCCCGTTCCAATAAATATCTTATGAAATAGATTAGTTTATTGCTCAGATTTTAATATATGTAGATATAGAATTAAACTCAATTTATTGATCATAATATATAATTCAATTAAGATATTGTATGAAAATATGATTCCTTCTATTCTTTTTTGATTTGAGAATTGAAGGATTTTTGATTGAGTGAGATTCATCAATAAGGGTTTTTGTCTATCTTATTTTATTTTTATTTTATATAAATAAATTTTGATATCATCATTAATAATATTTTAATAACTCAATATTTTAATAACTCAATCAAAATAGAATTATCTTCAAGAATAAATATCTTCAAGAATAAAATTTGATTATGCTTAATATTTTTAGTTTGTTTTGTATCTGTTTTGATTCGGCTATTTATTCAAGCAGTTTTTTCTTCACAAAATTGCCCGAAGCCTACGCTTTTTTGAATCCAATTGTAGATGTAATGCCAGTCATCCCTGTGCTCTTTTTTCTATTAGCCTTTGTTTGGCAAGCTGCTGTAAGTTTTCGATGAGGTTTTTAATACTGTCCTAAAATAATTTATTCAAGAAAAAAAATTCTAACAATTTATAAGATCGGATAAGTCTTATAGTATAAGCCCTCCCCCAATTCAAGCATTCAAGTTATTATATAGACGCGAAAAATCAAATGGGGCTTACCCTATTCGATATTACTCATTCTAAACATTTTTCCATTCCCTTGAACTTGAAAGGGAGCCCTATATTATAAATTATAAAAGTCCTCCACAATATCTAATTGTAGGTGTGAAGGCAAATTCTTGGCAATGAAAGACTCAACTCTTATTACAAATGAATTTATAAAAAATCTTTTCTATTTCTAAAAACTACTTCATTTCTTGATATCAAAATTATTGTGATCAAAATTATTGTGATATAGGGTATAAAAATAGAGAATCTATTTTCTTTTTTTCCAAACCAAAATTGGAGATTGTGTAATGCTTACTCTCAAACTCTTTGTTTACACAGTAGTGATATTCTTTGTCTCTCTCTTCATCTTTGGATTTTTATCTAATGACCCGGGGCGTAATCCTGGCCGCGAAGAATAAAAAATAAGAGTTTTGACTTGCTTTTAAAGATTTTTAGCATTTTTATCTATTCTACATCTTTAACTGTTAAATTCAAAAATTTGAAAGGTAAAAAAATACTAAATAATCAACGGAACCGGAAAGAGAGGGATTCGAACCCTCGGTACGAATAATTCGTACAACGGATTAGCAATCCGACGCTTTAGTCCACTCAGCCATCTCTCCCAATGGAAAAACAATAATTACTATGTTATATTACACAAGAGGTAATACTTAAAAAACCTTTTTCTATTTCTCTTTTTTTTTTCATCGCTCTTTAACTTTAATTACTCTGTTAAATTTTTTTATTCTATTTTCTTTTTATTCTTATATTATATTACTTTCATTAAAGAATAAAGAAAAAGTTATTCTTTTATTATATAGCTATATATCTATTCTATATGTATAAATTCTAAATAAATCTATAAATATTCTAAATACATAGAATAGATATCTAAATATATAAATAAATATAATAT